ATAATAAATATTGGTATACAAAGGAGAAAGAACCTTATTTTTGTAGTTCCTATGATGTACTTGGCGCTTATCGGCAGAAACGAATCAATTTAGATACTCCTTTGTGGCTCCGGTGGCGACTAGATCAACGTGTCATTGCCTTAAGAGAAGTTCCAATAGAAGTTCAATATGAACCTTTGGGTACCTATCATGAGATTTATGGACACTATCTAATAGTAAAAAGTGTCAAAAGCAAAATCCTTTGTATATACATTCGAACCACTGTTGGCCATATTTCTTTCTATCGAGAAATAGAAGAAGCCATACAGGGGTTTTGTCAGGCCTACTCATACGATGGTACCTAGCTAATTATGTACTATCTGTAGCAATTTTTGTCTCTATGGTTCAACTGTTACCTTATAACAATTCCTTAATTTCTATGTGAATAAAGATCGAGGAAAGGAAGTCTTCGAACCACTGGCTCAAAATTCATTGTTGAATCCTACTCAGCGGAATATGGAGGTACTTATGGTGGAACAACGGTCAGATCTGGTCTTTCACAATAAAGCGATAGATGGAACTGCCATGAAACGACTTATTAGCAGATTAATAGATCACTTCGGAATGGCATATACATCACATATACTGGATCAAGTAAAGACCCTGGGTTTCCAACAAGCCACTGCTACATCCATTTCATTAGGAATTGATGATCTTTTAACAATACCCTCTAAGGGATGGCTAGTCCGAGATGCTGAACAACAAGGTTTTTTTTTGGAAAAACACCATCATTATGGGAATGTACACGCCGTAGAAAAATTACGTCAATCTATTGAGATATGGTATGCTACAAGTGAATATTTGAGACAAGAAATGCATACTAATTTTCGGATGACTGATCCTTCTAATCCAGTCCATATAATGTCCTTTTCAGGAGCTAGGGGAAATGCATCTCAGGTCCATCAATTAGTAGGTATGAGAGGATTAATGTCGGATCCCCAAGGACAGATGATTGATTTACCCATTCAAAGTAATTTACGCGAAGGACTCTCTTTAACAGAATATATTATTTCCTGCTACGGAGCTCGCAAAGGAGTTGTGGATACTGCTGTACGAACATCCGACGCTGGATACCTCACACGTAGACTTGTTGAAGTAGTTCAACACATTGTTGTACGTAGAACAGATTGTGGTACTATCCGAGGTATTTCGGTGAGTCCTCGAAATGGTATAGAAGCAAAAATTTGGATCCAAACATTAATTGGTCATGTATTAGCATATGACATTTATATGGGTCCACGATGCATCGCCGCGCGAAACCAGGATATTGGGATTGGACTTGTCAATCGCTTCATAACTTTTCAAGCCAAATCCATATATATTCGAACTCCTTTTATTTGTAGGAGTACTTCTTGGATCTGTCGATTATGTTATGGTCGGAGTCCCACTCATGGTGACCTAGTTGAGTTGGGGGAAGCGGTGGGTATCATTGCGGGTCAATCAATTGGAGAACCAGGTACTCAACTAACATTAAGAACGTTTCATACCGGTGGAGTGTTCACAGGCGGTACTGCAAAATATGTACGAGCTCCTTCGAATGGAAAAATCCTATTTAATGAGGATTTGGCTCATCCCACGCGTACACGTCATGGGCATCCCGCCTTTCTATGTTATATAGACCTGTATGTAACTATCGAAAGTCGGGATATTCTACATAAAGTGAATATTCCCCAAAAAAGTTTTATTTTAGTTCAAAACAATCAATATGTAGAATCAGAACAAGTGATTGCTGAGATTCGTGCCGGAACATTCACTTTGAGTTTTAAAGAAAAAGTTCAAAAACATATTTATTCTGATTCAGAGGGAGAAATGCATTGGAGTACCAATGTATACCATGCACCTGAATACACATATGGTAATGTTCATCTATTACCAAAAACAAGCCATTTATGGATATTATCAGGAAATCCGTGTAGATCTAATCTAGCGCCCTTTTCGCTATACAAAGATCAAGATCAAATGAATGTTTATTCTCGTTCTTTAGAGCAGAGATTAATTTCTGACTTCTCAGTGACTAATGATCGAGTGAGACACAAATCGTTTAGTTCGGATCCTTCAAGTAAGGGGAGGGGGAATAGGTTTTTTGATTATTCAGGACCTGACCAAAACATATCCAATGACCGTTGGAATTTTATATATTCTGCCATTCTCCACGAGAATTTGGATTTCTTGGCAAAGAGGCGAAGAAATAGATTCATCATTCCATTTCAATATTCGCAAGAAGGAGAGAAAGAACCAATGCCTTGTTCTGGTATCCCCATTGAAATACCCATAACTGGTATTTTACGTAGAAATAGTATTCTTGCTTACTTCGACGATCCCCGATACAGAAGAAGTGGCTCGGGAATTACTAAATATGGGACCGTAGAGGTGGATTCTCTCGTAAAAAAAGAGGATTTGGTTGAATATCGAGGAGCAAAAGAATTGAGCGCGAAATACCAAACGAAAGTAGATCGATTTTTTTTCATTCCCGAGGAAGTGCATATCTTACCTGGATCTTCGTCCATAATGGTACGGAACAACAGTATCATTGGAGTCGATACAGAGATTGCTTTAAATACAAGAAGTAGGGTAGGCGGATTAGTCCGAGTGGAGAGAAAAAAAAAAAGGATTGAACTGAAAATCTTTTTTGGAGATATTCATTTTCCTGGAGAGACAGAGAAAATATCTCGGCATAGCGGAATCTTGATACCGCCAGGAACAGAAAAAAAAAACTCTAAGGAATCAAAAAAATGGAAAAATTGGATCTATGTCCAACGGGTCACACCCATCAAGAAAAAGTATTTTGTTTCGGTTCGACCCGTAGTCACATACGAAATAGCAGATGGCATAAACTTAGCAACACTTTTTTCCCAGGATTCGTTGCAAGAACGGGATAATGTACAACTCCGCGTTGTCAATTATATCCTTTATGGAAATGGCAAACCCATTCGAGGAATTTCTCACACAAGTATTCAATTAGTTCGAACTTGTTTAGTATTGAATTGGGATCAAGAAAAAAAAAAAAAAAGTTCTATAGAAGAAGTTCATGCTTCCTTTGTTGAAGTACGGACAAATGATTTGATTCGAGATTTCATAAGAATTGACTTAGTAAAGCCTCCCATTTTGTATACCGGAAAAAGAAATGATATGGCAGGCTACGGATTGAATCCAAATAATGGATCAGATTCTCCCAATAGAAATCCTTTTTATTCCAAGATGAAGATTCAATCTATTACTCAACATCACGGGACTATTCATACGTCGCTGAATAGCAATAAACAATTACCATCCTTTCTCATTTTGTCATCATCGAATTGTTTTCGAATTGGTCCCTTCAAAGTAAATGGTTCGAAATCTGACAATGGGAGAAAAAAATCCATTAAGGAGGATCCCACAATTTTGATTAGGAATTCCTTCGGGCCCTTAGGGACTATAGCGAAAATTACGAATTTTGATTCAAGAAACTATTATCTAACTGACAATCAGATCTTATTAAATAAATATTTACTACTTGACAATTTTAAATATCTTTTGCAAGAAGTTCTCTATTATTTAATAGGTGAAAATGGTAGGATTTTGAATCCCGATCCATGTAGTAACATTATTTTTAATGCATTCGATTTGAATTGGCGTTTTCTACATCACAATTCTTGTGAGAAGACATTCTCAATAATTAGCCTTGGACAGTTTTTTTGTGAAAATGGACGTATATCCCAATATGGATCACACATCAAATCGGGACAAATTGTAACCGTTAATGGTGACTCCTTAGTAATAAGATCGGCCAAGCCCCATTTAACCACTCCAGGAGCAACTGTTCATGGCCATTATGGAGAAACTATTTACGAAGGAGATACATTAGTTACATTTATATATGAAAAATCGAGATCGGGTGATATAACCCAAGGTCTTCCAAAAGTAGAACAGGTGTTGGAAGTTCGTTCGATTGATTCAATATCGATGAACTTGGAAAGGAGGGTTGAAGGTTGGAATAAACAGATAACAAGAATTCTTGGAATTCCTTGGGGATTTTTAATTGGCGCTGAGTTAACCATAGCGCAAAGTCGTATCTCTTTGGTTAATAAGATCCAAAAGGTTTATCGATCCCAGGGGGTGCAGATCCACAATAGGCATATAGAGATTATTGTACGCCAAATAACATCAAAAGTTTTGGTTTCAGAAGATGGAATGTCAAATGTTTTTTCACCCGGAGAACTAATTGGATTGTTGCGAGCAGAACGGACAGGACGAGCTTTCGAAGAAGCGATCTGTTACCAAGCAATCTTATTGGGAATAACGAGGGCATCTCTGAATACTCAAAGTTTCATATCCGAAGCGAGTTTTCAAGAAACCGCCCGGGTTTTAGCAAAAGCTGCTCTGCGGGGTCGTATTGATTGGTTGAAAGGCCTGAAAGAGAATGTTGTTCTGGGGGGGATAATACCCGTTGGTACCGGATTCAAAGGATTTGTCCACCGCTCAAGCTCAAGGCAACACAACAACATTCCTTTGGAAATAAAAAAGAAGAGTTTGGTTAAGGGGGAAATAAGAAATATTTTGTTTCACCACAGAGAATCTTGTAGTTTTTGCCTATCCAAAAACAAAAAGAAATTTCCATGATGCATAAGAGAAATTATTTACAGGAATTCCACATTTTTAAAAGCGGACTTATTCGTTTCTTTTAACTAATTATAATTGGCCCGGTCATTTTATTTGGTATTATCTTTAATACCAAATGGAAAGATATTCATCATTTGGGCCGTTGATGCGGGGTCCATTTCCGGGATAAAGTTCCTTCGGAACAATTATTTATTTCAGGGTACTTTGTAAAAAAAAAAGAAAATGTGGGGAGAAATGACAAGAAGATATTGGAACATCCATTTAGAAGAGATGATGGAAGCGGGAGTTCATTTCGGTCATGGTACTAGGAAATGGAATCCTAGAATGGCACCTTACATTTCTGCAAAGCGTAAAGGTATTCATATTACAAATCTTACTAAAACTGCTCGTTTTTTATCAGAAACCTGTGATTTAGTTTTTGATGCAGCAAGTAGGGGAAAGCACTTTTTAATAGTTGGTACAAAAAGTAAAGCTGCGGATTCAGTAGCATCGGCTGCAATAAGGGCTCGCTGTCATTATGTTAATAAAAAATGGCTCGGTGGTATGTCAACGAATTGGTCCACTACAGAAATGAGACTTCATAAGTTCAGGGATTTGAGAGCGGAACAAAGGGCGGGGAAACTCAACTGTTTACCGAAAAGAGATGCTGCAATGTTGAAGAGAAAATTATCTCATTTGCAAACATATCTAGGTGGAATCAAGTATATGGCGGGGTTGCCTGATATTGTAATAATCGTTGATCAGCATGAAGAATATACGGCTCTTAGGGAATGTATCACTTTAGGGATTCCGACGATTTGTTTAATCGATACAAATTGTGACCCGGATCTGGCAGATATTTCGATTCCAGCTAATGATGACGCTATCGCTTCAATCCGATTGATTCTTAACAAATTAGTATCCGCACTTTGTGAGGGCCATTCTAGCTATATAAGAAATCGTTAATTAATAATAAGATAAGTCATTTTGGAACTCAATAGATTGATTCATTGAATCGGTTACTATTCCCGAATTTCAAAAAAAAAAGAGATCCCATTTTCTGGGGATATTATGTGATTCTTTGGTATTCGAAATAGAGGATTTTGGTATTCGAAATAGAGGATTCAAGTCAAAGTAGGCGAAGCGAGAAAGAAAAGAGATATTTGAATCAAAATAATTCCTTTTAAAGTTCTATTTCTGTCACAGAGGGTAATATGAATGTTCTACCATGTTCCATCAACACACTAAAAAGGCTGTACGATATATCTGGTGTAGAAGTAGGTCAACACCTCTATTGGCAAATAGGGGGGTTCCAAGTTCATGGCCAAGTACTTATCACTTCTTGGGTCGTAATTGCTATCTTATTAGGTTCAGTCACTATAGCGGTTCGAAATCCACAAACAATTCCAACCAAGGGCCAGAATTTCTTCGAATATGTTCTTGAATTCATTCGAGACTTGAGCAAAACTCAGATTGGAGAAGATTATGGCCCTTGGGTTCCCTTTATTGGAACTATGTTTTTATTCATTTTTGTTTCTAACTGGTCAGGTGCTCTTTTACCTTGGAAAATTATACAGTTACCTCATGGAGAGTTAGCTGCACCCACGAATGATATAAATACTACTGTTGCTTTAGCTTTACCCACGTCAGTGGCATATTTCTATGCGGGTCTTACAAAAAAAGGATTGGGTTATTTTGGTAAATACATTCAACCAACTCCAATACTTTTACCAATTAACATTCTAGAAGATTTCACGAAACCTTTATCACTTAGTTTTCGACTTTTTGGGAATATATTGGCTGATGAATTAGTAGTTGTTGTTCTTGTTTCTTTAGTACCTTCAGTGGTTCCCATACCTGTTATGTTCCTTGGATTATTCACAAGCGGAATTCAAGCTCTTATTTTTGCAACTTTAGCTGCGGCTTATATAGGCGAATCAATGGAGGGTCATCATTAACTAGCTTCCCAAAACAAAAATGTCTTTTTGTTTTGGAAAAAAGCTTCTTCCAACAACTCAAGTGTGACTCAAGATAATCTAATGAAGGAATTTTATATATAAAAATAGGATAGATATGATTTAGCGTAGGAACAAGAAAACCATATTGGGGAATTGTAAAAAAAAAAGGAAAGAGATCGAAAAGATCTTTTTCCTAAAATCCCCTTTTGGTCTATTTAGATCATATCTTTCGACTCGAATCTAATAAATCTTCTTTTTCTAGATTTGTTGAGTCAATTACGATTCATATCATTTTCTTATTCATTTTTTTTTCTGTTATTTTTTTCCGACATGTGTTTATAAACAACGTTCTTTCCATTGAAAGAACCATTCCCTTTTCAATTGAATTCAACGATTGACCAAAAGAAAATGGTCTGCAATTGTATAATGAAATCTTGATATATAACCATTCGGGCTAGGCTAATGACCCCATCCATTCGTTTATATTCATGCGGGATTGTCATCTTGTGATAATTATAAAGAAAAAGAAGAGAAAAGTTTACAAACAAATAAGATTTTGAAAAAGTTGATTAGAGGGATTTTGGGGAGTATATATAATGTCTATAAGCATAAGCCAATTCCTATGGCTGTTTCGAAGAATGTTTTGAGACTAGATAGAATCCGACTCAATCGAATGGGCAATTTACGTTATGGAAGAAACAAATGTATTACTAGTTATATATGGACTATCCATAAATAGATAGATCTGTCTATCGAAAGTCTTTTCATTTGATCTCTGACTGTGGTTTTTTTTAATAAAGAGATGAAGTCAAGCATATAGAAGAGAACAAACAAAAACAAAAAAGTAAAATAAAAAGTCGAATAAAAGAGTGTTTTGGAACAAAGAAACTGAAGAACTGGAAGCGTATAGATTTCCAAGCCAAGGAAAGACTACATGGTGTGAACTATAAATATAAACAAATGAGATGTCAAAGTAGTTCTGCTGATTCAGAAATAGCATCACTTCCACTTTGAGTTCTTAACTTAGTTACCTCTACTTGTTTGTTTTTGCTGCGTTGGGTCTTAATGATGGAATCAAATAGGAAGTGATAATTTATTGGTTGATTGTATCATTAACCATTTTTTTGTACGAGGAATAAAATTTACCATGAATCCACTGATTTCTGCCGCTTCTGTTATTGCTGCCGGATTGGCAGTAGGGCTTGCTTCCATTGGACCTGGAGTCGGTCAAGGTACTGCTGCAGGCCAAGCCGTAGAAGGTATCGCGAGACAACCAGAAGCAGAAGGTAAAATACGAGGTACTTTATTGCTTAGTCTGGCTTTTATGGAAGCTTTAACAATTTATGGACTGGTTGTGGCATTAGCCCTTTTATTTGCAAACCCTTTTGTTTAATCCTAGAAATAAAAAACATACGTATTTAATTTGAGTATTTTATTGCCATGTACTTGAACCCCTGCTTTTCGCATTATACCAACGCTTCACCCCTATAATTCATTAATCAAATTATTTTTTCTATTTATTCGTTGAGACAATCACCCTAGAGGTGGGGGAAGGGCTAATTTGAGGATAAGGAATTAGAGAATCCACTCGCTTTTGCCTCCCCCTAGTCCATTTTATAGAAAATGCTTTCTTTTTTTTTTATTTATTTAATAAAAAGCATTGTAACAAATGAGTGAAGTCTTTCGCAATTTCCGTGTTGCTTGAAGGCCCATAAATATCTTATTTATTCATTGAAATCTTCATTATTAATATAAATAGAATTATTCATATTAATGAATATAAAACTATTAATAACGAATAGATGAAAAAGAAAATCCATCTATCCTTTTAAATAAGGAAATTAAGAAAAAAAAAAAGAAATCAATCCAAACAGTGGCGGCGAACTTATACAGAACTCTGTTCTATTTTGTTAGTTCTATTTATAAGAGGAGAGCATATGATAAATGTAACCGATTCTTTCGTTTCCTTAGGTCACTGGCCATACGCCGGGAGTTTCGGGTTTAATACCGATATTTTAGCAACAAATCCAATAAATCTAAGTGTAGTGCTTGGTGTATTGATCTTTTTTGGAAAGGGAGTGTGTGCGAGTTGTTTATTTCAAAAAAAAAAAGGCTGGATCTAACCAGCTGCACCTTTTTTTATAGGAAAGAAGGGTGTACGATCTCGACGAATTACTTCTGAATAAATTCAGAAATCATATGTAAGAACTATAGCATTTCGTGACTTTTTTTATTGGTAAAAATCCACTTTGACTCTCGATAAACCAATAATGTGGGACCATTAACATGGTTAAAGCGAAACCGTTTTAAGCCAAGACACAGCATGGTACTCTTTCTACCACTACGTTAGTTAGGAGATGTCTTCAAAAAAGTTGTCACTTTATCTGATATAGAACACTCATATCAATAAAGTGATTTGAACTGAACTATTTACTGGAAAAGGGAAATGGGGTGAGACACCCGCCTTTTTTTATACAATGCTGAATCGGCAACCTATATTATGTATAAAAGTCAAAGTATCAATAAGTATCAATAAAATAATATACATTTTTTGGATTTGAAGAGAAAAGAGAAAAAAAAAAAGAAACAACTTTGCTGGCAATTACAAATTGATGTTTAGTCGGAAGAACCCTCAGAATATCCTGATCTTGTTTCAGTTTCACTATCTTGGAATACGAACAGAGAGGAAGGGGTAGGCTCATTACATGAAAAGATACGGGAACGCCCTATAAGTAACTGAGCGTGAGAGCCAAATGAATTGAAAGATTCATGTTTGGTTCGGGAAGAGATCATGGACGTTGTGAAATAAATAGGACAGTAATCTACTTTCATTAAGTGATTTATTAGATAATCGAAAACAGAGGATCTTGAACACTATTCGAAATTCAGAAGAACTCCGTAGAGCAGCTGTTGAACAGCTCGAAAAAGCCCGAACTCGCTTGCGGAAAGTGGAAATTGAGGCAGATGAATTTCGGGTGAATGGGTACTCTGAGATAGAACGCGAAAAATGGAATTTGATTAATGGGGCTTCTAAGAATTTGGAACGATTAGAAAATTACAAAAATGAAACCATTTATTTTGAACAACAAAAAGCAATTAATCAGGTCCGACAACGGGTTTTCCAACAAGCCTTACAAGGAGCTCTAGTAACCTTGAATAGTTGTTTGAACAAAGAGTTACATCTACGAACTATCAGTTCGAATATTAGCATGCTTGGTGCCATGAAAGAAATAATGGATTAGCCACTCTATGTACTAGAACTATAATATAAAATGAGGCAACTAGAATATAAGGCATTATATTTCTTTTTCCCCTTCGCTTCCGAAAAAGAATTCAAAGACACTAATGGAAACCCTTCGAGCTGACGAAATTAGTAATATTATCCGCGAGCGTATTGAACAATATAATAGGGAAGTCAAGATTGT